AATGAACATTTAAATGACCTTCAAACGTAAGTAAATAGATGCGAAACATATAAAATGCGGTTAATCCTGCGGTAGCCCAAGCTATTATTGCGAAAATTGGCGAATACAACCAACTATCATTAAGAATTTCATCTTTTGACCAAAAACAAGCAAGAGGCGGAATACCACAAAGAGAAAGTGTACCTAATAAAAAAGAGGTTTTAGTAATCGGTACATGTTTTGTTAAACCACCCATAAAAACCATATTCTGACTTTTATCCGGAGAATAGCCAACAACAGTTTCCATTGAATGAATAATGGACCCAGACCCTAAAAATAATAATGCTTTGGAATAAGCATGAGTAATCAAATGAAATAAAGCACTTCGATAAGACCCCATTCCTAGAGCTAACATCATATAACCCAATTGAGACATTGTCGAATAGGCTAAACCCCTTTTAATGTCTTTTTGAGCAAGAGCTAAAGTAGCTCCTAATAATAATGTGATTATGCCTATCAACGAGATTAAATTCATTATATAGGGTATAACCATGAAAAGAGGGAGAAGGCGAGCTACAAGAAAGATCCCCGCTGCTACCATAGTAGCAGCGTGTATAAGAGCCGAAATAGGAGTGGGTCCCTCCATAGCATCGGGTAACCACACATGAAGGGGAAATTGTGCAGATTTAGCAACTGCACCGGTAAATAATAAAGCAGCACACAAAATAACAAAGGAAAAGTTGACTTCATTATTATAAATCAAGTTATTGAGTATTTCGAATAAATCCTGAAATTCAAAACTACCTGTTATACAATAAAACCCTAAAATTCCTAATAATAAACCAAAATCCCCTACACGATTAGTTACAAATGCTTTTTGACAAGCATTTGCTGCAGGAGGTCGTGTAAACCAAAACCCTATTAATAGATAGGAACACATTCCAACTAATTCCCAAAAAAAATAAATTTGTATCAAATTTGAACTAGTAACTAATCCCAACATGGAAGTACTGAAAAAACTCATATAAGCAAAAAATCTCAAGTATCCTTGATCGTGAGCCATATAATTATCACTATAAATAAGAACCATGATTCCAACAGTAGTGATTAACATTGACATAATAGAAGTAAGTGGATCGATCAAGCAGCCAAATTCTAAAGAAAAATCATTATCGAGTGTCCAAGACCATACATATTGGTGGATAGAACTGCTATTTATTTGCTGAATAGACAGATTAATTGAAAAAATCATGACTATACTTAACAATAAGATACTTGGAAAAGCCCACATACGACGAAGATTTTTCGTTGCTGTCGGAAAAAGAAGAAGTCCCACTCCTATTAACATAGGAATTGGAAGTGGAACAAAAGGTAAAATCCACCCATATTGATATGTCTGTTGCATAAAAAAATTGAAATTCGTAATTAAATTTTTCCGATTTATCGGACCTTACTTCTTTTGAAAGGAGTCAATAAAAAAATGAAAATATGCACTAAGCTTAACCTAACTTAAATATAAAAAAGAAAAATTTTTCATTTTTCTTTCTTTTTACTTATTCTTTCTCTTTCTGAATTTCTTCTAAATATTTCAAATATTCAAATCAAGAAGTTACAATTGGTCAAATCATATAAAAGACAAAGATTAATTATGAGTCTCCTTCGAATTTGAAAATGCAAGTCAAATTTTGACAAGTTACTAAAAACATTCTTCTTGTTTTTTATTTTTTAGAAAAATTTTATGCGATTTTACCATATCGTTCATATTCCATTCTTTTAGAATTTTAGAAAAAAAATTATCTAGAAAAGCGCAGATTTTTTTAAACAATAGATGTCTTTCACATCCAGTTATACCAATGAGTAATCTCTTAATTTTTATTTAAATGGCAGTTCCAAAAAAACGTACTTCTGCATCAAAAAAGCGTATTCGTAAAAATTTTTGGAAAAGGAAAGGCTATTGGTCAGCGTTAAAAGCGTTTTCTTTAGGGAAATCTCTTTCTACCGGGATTTCAAAAAGTTTTTTTGTGCGACAAACAAATAAAATAAAAAAATAAGTTATTAAGAAATAAAACAGAACACCTTATAAAAATCTAAATTGACCTGACTTAAAAATTAAATTCTTCCGTTTCAAAAAGACAATTCTCAAATTCCATTTCCTGTTGAATTAATTCATAGGAAATGGAATTCTTCTGTTTTACTTTTACTTTAAACCGAATTTAAACAAAGTCTTTTTTTTTTAACAAAAAAACACAAGATACTCACTTTCTTTTTAATATATTTTCTTTCCAGAATAGGAGTCTTATTTCCCCCAGCAACTTATTTGTACTATAAAAGATTTTTTTTTGCACAACTTTCTTACTTTTCTTTTGGATTTTCTGTAAATTCTTATATAGAATAGAGCCCATATATCTCTAGCCATCAATTCACGCAAAAACACTTAGTGTAAATTTTATGGATAAATATGTGTGAATTTTGAATAATCTAAAATAGGTTTTTTGTTCATTGATAAAACTTATTTTTTGGTTGTACTTTTTAAAATTAAATAAATCAAAAACATTTAATTTAAAAAATGTTTTTTAGAGGAAAGGTTCTATCCCTTAATTGATAGTAAGACTTTTTGGTTTTACAAGAATTCAAGTAAAGAAGATTCTCAAATACACAATAAAACTAAAACCCTAAACTAAAATAATGAACGTTCAAGGACATATTTGAACAGATTTTATTCATTGATTTGAATCTTTCCTGAAAATATTGCACCCAATTGAATTCTTAAATCTAGACGATTGCTTATTTATAGGCTATTATGAGGTCAAGACAAGCCGCTATGGTGAAATTGGTAGACACGCTGCTCTTAGGAAGCAGTGCTAGAGCATCTCGGTTCGAGTCCGAGTGGCGGCATGTCATTTCCTAAAAAAAGAAAATAGATCCTATAATGAATAATGAATTCAATTGCCGATTTCGATTTTATAATTAAGGAACTCTTTTTATGATATTTTCAACTTTAGAGCATATATTAACTCATATTTCTTTTTCGACTGTTTCAATTCTAATTACAATTCATTTGATAACCTTTTTTGTCGATGAAATCGTAAAACTATATGATTCATCCGAAAAGGGCATGATAACGACTTTTTTGTGTATAACAGGATTATTAATTTCTCGTTGGATTTATTCGAAACATTTTCCACTAAGTGATTTAAATGAATCGTTAATCTTTCTTTCATGGAGTTTTTCCTTTATTTATATAGTTCCGTATTTCAAAAAAAATCAAAATATTCTAAGCACAATAATAGGTCCAAGTGCTATTTTTTCCCAGGGCTTTGCTACCTCAGGCCTTTTAACTGAAATACACGAATCCACTATATTAGTACCTGCTCTTCAATCCGAGTGGTTAATAATGCACGTAAGTATGATGATATTGGGATATGTGGCCCTTTTATGTGGATCATTATTATCAGTATCACTTCTAGTCATTACAGTTCGAAAAAATAGAAAATTTTTTTCTACGAGTAATCATTTATTAAATTTAAATAAGTCATTTTTCCTTGATAAAGTCGAATACATGAATGAAGAAAAAAATATTTTAAAAAAAACTTCTTTTTTTTCTCCAAGGAATTATTATAAGTCGCAATTGATTCAACAATTGGATTATTGGAGTTATCGGGTTATTAGTCTAGGATTTCTCTTTTTAACGATAGGAATTCTTTCTGGAGCAGTATGGGCTAATGAAGCATGGGGGTCCTATTGGAGTTGGGACCCAAAAGAAACTTGGGCTTTTATTACTTGGATCATATTTGCAATTTATTTACATACTCAAACAAATCTAAAATTGAAGGGTACAAATTCAGCAATTGTAGCGTTTATTGGATTTCTTATAATTTGGATATGCTATTTTGGAGTAAATCTATTAGGAATAGGATTACATAGTTATGGTTCATTTACATTAACATCTAATTAAATTCAAAAAGGAGTTCTTACCACTTACCAATAGGAATAGAAAAGCATATAACGCATATCAAACTTTGTGTGAACTAGGGAGAGCCTCGCGAATCAAAGTAACGGGTCTCTCCCTAGTTCACACAAAGTTTTTTTACTTAACACAAGAGAAGAAAAAGCGTTCTTTTTGTCATTGTACAACGAACCTTTTTATAAATGATAAGATTTTTTTCATTTTTTATTTATAAAAAAACTATCTAAAAAAAGAATTAGATAGGATAACTTCAACCTTTTCAACTGATAGTGAAAGAACGAAATCGGGGTACATACCAATACCTAGTACGGGTAAAAAAAAGGAGATCGAAAGAAATAACTCTCGCGGCCCAGAATCAAAAAAATAAAAGTTTGGGCCATTAAATATCTTGTATCCATAGAACATCTGGCGTAACATAGATAATAAATAAATAGGGGTTAATATAATTCCAATTGCCATTACAAAAGTAATTAGGATTTTTGTCATTAAAAGAAATTTTGGACTAGTAATTAGTCCAAAAAAGACTATTAATTCGGCAACAAAACCACTCATACCTGGTAATGCGAGGGAGGCCATCGAAAAGCTACTGAATATCGTGAACATTTTTGGCATTGGGATAGCTATTCCACCCATTTCGTCAAGATAAAGAAGACGTATTCTATCATAAGTTGTTCCAGCCAAGAAAAAAAGCGCAGCACCGATAAATCCATGAGAGATTATTTGTAAAAGGGCTCCGTTGAGTCCCATATCTGTGATAGAACCAATTCCTATAATTATAAAACCCATATGAGATACAGAGGAATAGGCTATTCTTTTTTTTAAATTTCGTTGACCAAGAGATGTTGAAGCTGCATAGATTATTTGTACTGCGCCCACTATTATTAACCAAGGAGAAAATAGAGAATGAGCATGAGGAAATAATTCCATATTGATTCGAACTAATCCATACGCTCCCATTTTTAATAAGATTCCGGCTAGAAGCATACAAGTACTATAATGCGCTTCTCCGTGGGTATCTGGTAACCAGGTATGTAGGGGTATGATTGGTAATTTG